TTACTTATTTTTGAGTAGAATACGATTTGAAGTGTACAAGAAGGATTGCATTTATTAAACACATATGCAGATAGCTATAATATCCGACTTCTCTTTTATTGCCGGTTCTATTCGGGACAGCCCGCGCCGTGCTCTATCAAAAGAGAATTTCTATTTAATGCAAAATTGAAGTAGGATAATTTTATGATAATTCCCTATCGAGAACATATCTAAATAATAGATATCGGTGTAACAATTTATGTTCTGGGGTTTACATATACTCATATGTTTTGTTATAATTGAAATTGAGAAGAATTTTTTGATTGAAAAAATCAATACTGATTAGTTCTGTCTCAATTTGTATTTTCTTATGTCATTAGGAAAACTCAATTTGAGATTAAACTCCCAGAATCGTTCATGAATTCGAACTAAGCAGTCAATAGTTAACCAATAGTTAACGGTTCAAGTTTGTCGGCCGAAAATCCAGGGAATGTTTTTAGCATTGTGGAGTTTCAGATGCTATACAATCAATCAAAGGGGTGGATCAAATCCAATCCAAAAGGGGTCTTTCTTTTAGGAAAAGGATTAAGGAAAACAGGAGTCAAAGTGCAAGTTTCAGTAATCCGGGAAAATTTTCAGTATCAGTTTGGCGGCATGGCCGAGTGGTAAGGCGGGGGACTGCAAATCCTTTTTCCCCAGTTCAAATCCGGGTGTCGCCTGATCAACAAAAAACTCGAAATCTCTTCTTCGCTTCGGTTCTACTGATATAACTCGCAGAATTCTTCCCCGGTAGAAGCAGAGGAAACAGGCTGTTAAGACTTTTTTGTTTGATTCTAAGCATGTGGTCTGAATCTTTTCTAAACAAAAAGATTGTGAATCCTCGTTCGCATCTCGAATTCAAGGAAATAGTAAAATATACTAGTACAGGGGCTCTCAAGACTTCATGACTCCCTTCTATTACTAAGGGAGTGTCTAATGACTGGATCTTGAATCAGATTGTAGAGCCTGATATGAAATCAGATTCAATTAATAGTTTTGGAAAGGGGTGGAAGTTGCTTTATATACGACGGACTCGCCAGAATCTCTGAGTGCTCGGGTATTATTAGATTGGATGGATAATTTTCTTTTATAGAAAAGGGGCAAAAAGAAAGAATTTCTTTTCGGCAACCCCTAGTCAAGCCCCCTGTTTCACAGCGATAATCGCGAAGGGGGGTACCGGATTAGATCAAATGGAGAAATAGAGGTCTGTAATAGATAGTGATTTCTCTTTTTTAGAGATTTCTCCCTTTACTGTTTTTACTTACGATGGTCAACAAAACAAAAAAACAGGCCTTATTATTCCTACATGTTCCCATTCCCGTGGGATGTTACTACGTATTTTGCTTGTGTTTAATCTTTCCCAATTCGAAATCATAATCGATTTATTGGATTGGTTTCTCAATAGTGTTCGGTCAGAATCCCGTTTTGACTCTGTGCCATTGATTCCACTATTATTAGTGAGGAATATATTATTAGTGAGGAATAATGGAATAATTCCTTCGTATTTATAGAGATAGGGGACATAATTCACATGGATATAGTAAGTCTCGCTTGGGCTGCTTTAATGGTAGTCTTTACATTTTCCCTTTCACTCGTAGTGTGGGGAAGAAGTGGGCTCTAGAAGTACTACTAATTGAGTTGAGGAATCAAACCGTATCAATTGTTTTATAGATTGTTCTGCAACGCGTTTTGAACTATTTTAAATAACTATCTATGAATTTCGAATCCCATTGGACTCCAATGGAGTAATTTATGATATGAATCATACTCTTTCAATCAAAGAGATATTTCAGTGATTCCCGTGTTTGTATTTCGAAAAGAAAAGGATTCAGAGAATTGGAAATTTATTCCAACCTAAAATTCTTCCGAAATTTCAATCAATGGAATGAGTTCTTACTATCTTTATAGATGGATACTGAGGAAAACTGGACTTTTTTTTATTTCGTTCCCTCTTTACTGTTCAAAGAAGAAGTCGTTTTGTTAAGTGTATACGCACTTTCTATGAGAAATGATATAGAGATCATGGTTGTCTAACGAGAGACTATGGACTAATAAGATCTTGGCTGGGCCGAGTCACATATTGGGCATTTACGGCTTGGTTTCTAATTTAAGAAAGGCGCTTTAGGCTTTATCGACTTATTTACGGTTCGGGCGTTAAAAATAGGTGAGGTTTCCTCTTCCTTATTAGTAAAAGGAAAGGGATTAGAATCTTAAGATAAGAATTATTTCAGATTGATCGGAACAAATAGATCTAGCAAATTGGGTGGTATGTCAATTCCATACAATATATGGAATTAATATACACATATATGAAGAGAATATTGTAGATTGATCTATAGAAACTCAAGCCTTTATCTTTATTCTGGATTACAACTTTATAGACTAAGAGATAGATAGTAAGAAAAAAAGATGCATCTATTTCTTTCTTACTATCTATCTCTTAGAATTATAGTCCGCTCATTTCATTTAAGTTAAGACGCGAAATTGGAATCCTTTTCATTTGACTTCGTCAATTTTTGATAAGAACTCAGAAGGAAAGTTTCATTCAAAGGAATTAATCATTTTGACTGACTGTTTTTACATAAATGATAAGTAGAAAGGCGGTAGGAATTAGAATGAATAGCGCAGTAGCAATAAATGCAAGAATATTTACTTCCATAATCTCATCGGTTTTTTTACTTCGCAATAACTCGGGATTTAATCCCCTAGAGATGATAAATCTTTCGTCTGTAAATTCAATGAATGAATTAGCTCTCGATAATCTTGAATCGGATCAATATCATGAATAACAATATCTGATCTATGAAATCAACTCGTCGTCGAGACTTGAATAGTATAACATAGGAAGTTCTTTTATCCATACCGAATCCAAATTTAGATTCCTGACCCAATCAATCCAAAATGCCTTTATTTAGAATCCCTTTCTTTGTTTTTTCGATAACCTACCTTGCGTCTTCCTTGTACAATCATCTGATGAAGGATCATCAGATTGCCTTTCCACTTCGATTAGTCACATAGTTACAAACCTAAACACAGAATACAAGCGAAATGAAAAAAAAAGTTAAGTTAGAAACTCCCTTTTTACTGTGATTTTTTGGAAGACAAAGAGGTTTGATAAAGATGAGGCCGGTAAAGTAAAAAAGATCTACTATTCATCAAATTCAATATTTTAGGATTTGGGATTTCTTCGATGGGCCTTAAAATTAAAACAAAATGGAAAAATAGGAAAGAAAAAATAAATAAAGACTCCTTATTTGCTTTGGGAATGAAAGTATGCCCCCGACAACCTTTCATAGTTCATAGAAAGGGAAAAAAGAATTGATGTATTTATTGGATATTGGATCCGTCGGGACTGGCGGGGCTCGAACCCGCAGCTTCCGCCTTGACAGGGCGGTGCTCTAACCAATTGAACTACAATCCCAGGGAAATAAGGGATCTAGCAGAAAATTGGATTCTTTTTTATCTTCATATGGGGTATTTTTGAAGGACAAGGGAGGTTATACCATCTTTCGGTAGATTGGCGAATTATTGGGCCGAGCTGGATTTGAACCAGCGTAGACATATTGCCAACGAATTTACAGTCCGTCCCCATTAACCCCTCGGGCATCGACCCAGGAAGAATCCATTTTAGGCTTATTGGTAATCCATGATTAATTTCCTTTCGTAGTACCCTACCCCCAGGGGAATTCGAATCCCCGCTGCCTCCTTGAAAGAGAGATGTCCTAAACCACTAGACGATGGGGGCCGACTTGCCCAACCGCCCTCATACTATGATCATAGTATGATCCGTTTTTTGAAATTGTCAATATAATGGAATGATTAGATCCGAGGGATCTTTCCATTTTTCAAAATTGTATAGAATTTTTGGATTCGTCATTCATTATGAATCGACATTCTCTATATAAATCTAGTAAGCGGGATCAAGAAGTTATCGAAAATTTTCTCTAAGACTTTAGTTCAAGGAGACAAGTAGAATCTCTTCATCACATGATTCAATGAAATATCTTGAAATTTCTTTTATGTCGAATTGGTAAGTGTACTGTATCAATCAAGTGAATTTTGTTTTGATAAGGATCATCTCAATAAAAGAAATTAAGGCCGGTCTTGAAACAATTTATTTTTCCCTAGACTTGCTAGGCAAATCCATTTTATTATTCAATTCAAAACTAAGCCACTTGCCACTATGATTATACTGCATATACTTATGTATATAATATATGTGCATATATAGATTTTATCTACATAGTGACATGTTTGGGAATTAAATAAAATAAGCCCTTTTAACTCAGTGGTAGAGTAACGCCATGGTAAGGCGTAAGTCATCGGTTCAAATCCGATAAGGGGCTTTGATTTTTTCATAAATTTTTTTTCATAAAAGTCCAGTCATAGTATTCAGAAAATAGCTATTTTTTTATTTGGAATCAAAAAGGAACTAACCGGATAATACGTTATCATTATACTGAGTTAGAGTATAGTAGTTCTAGGTAGAAAGTGGAACATTTGTTCGGTAAATTTTCATTATTATGAATACGCCTCTTGAATCATCAAAGATCCCTATTTTCCATTATACCAACCAAACCCATTCGAAAGATTCGAAATCAACAAAAGAAAAAGTAAGTGGACCTGACCCGTTTAATTATGACTATATCCGCTATTCTGATATTAAAATTCGATAGAGATGAAATTTGAATTGGAACGGTTGACCCCCTCCTTTTTTGCATTTTATTTCTTTGGACTTCGAAAGAATTTGTCGATATTTCCGATTAAATCTTCTTGTTCCTAGATTTTCTATGGGAATAAATTGTTATTCCCTTCCTATACAGAGAAACCCTTCTTCTAATCCACAAGATAAGAGCTATTTCCACTATCTTTCTTTGATTCCAGATCAAGATGCATTTTTATCTATCTAAGTCTATTTAGATGTATAGCTATCAGATCACGGCTTCATATACCAAACATTTCTATATCGCCGCATCCTTTTT